AGACCATTCCAACGCCCCCTTTCGCCATGCATAAACTAAACCAATAATTAAGATAAGCACAAAAATTAAAGCTTCTATAAATACAGATACACCCAATACATCGAAACTCATTGCCCAGGGATAAAGAAAAACCGTTTCAACATCAAAAACAACAAAAACTAGAGCAAACATATAATAACGGATTCGAAATTGTAACCAAGCGTCGCCCATTGGTTCTATACCCGATTCATAACTAGAAAGTTTCTCTGGTCCTTTGCTAATCGGGGCTAAAACTCCGGAAATGAAAAAAGCCAAAATAGGAATAAGACTTGATATTATTAGAAATGTCCAAAAAATATCATATTCGTAAAGCAGAAACATAGACGCACTCCTATGAACGCGGAAAATATACCGGATTGCTCGATTCGAATTGTCAAGTCATCCATAACTGTTTAGTCAAAATTAAATTAGTCAAAATTAAAACAAGAATTCATTTTGATCGAATTGACTAGTTTACTTTGTTTACTGTGGGGTTACTTTGTTTACTGTGGGGCATATCTCATTTCAAGATGAAATCCCTATTTCCATTATACTTCTTTTTTCCATTCTACTTATTTTTATTTCGATTTTTTTAGTTAGTCTAATTTTAGATCTATATCTTACTCTTATACAAATATACAAATTCTTTTATTTTCACCTAGAATTCTCTCTAAAGAAAGGGAATTCAAAATAAATAGAAATATGGAATTCTACTTAGAATTTGGAACTTCTTTATTTTTCTTTATTATTATTAATATTTATATTTATTATTAATATTTATTATTAATATCTATTATTATTAGAATCTATTATTATTATATATTTTTTGAAATTGAATAAAATAAATTGAAATAAATATAAAAAAAATAGAATTCAAATTCAAATTAAAGAATTCTATTTTCTTTCTAATTATAAATTATTTAAATTGAAATTGAATTACTAATTTATTTATTGAAATTCAAATTTAATTCTTTATAGATTTCTATTTTTATGAATAGAATCAGGGGGTCCTTTTCTTAGTGATTTAGAATAAGAACAAGTAAGAGGCTGGCTAGAAATTTCCATCTCAGGATTTAGAATATCTTGGTGTTGATATATTCCTTTTATTAGGATCCTAGCATTTTATTAGGATCCTAGCAGTAGCAGAGAGGTTTCTCTTGATTGAATACAGAAAAAGAAGACTACCCCCCGTGCTTAGTTAGGTCTAGGTAAGGTATACGACGAGACTATTTGACATTGTTAATAATGAGACTTACCAAAGATATTCATTTTTCACCAAGTTTTAACTTGTACACAAGCGCGGCAGGTCATTTCTAGATCCATTGGGTTTTTTAAGAGAACGGCTCGTGTCACGATTTTAACTTCAAAAATTCACCAGCATTGGGTATACCAAAGCAAAGGGAGTAGCAAGAACTCCTCGAGGAAAATTCATATGAAATTCGCCCCTAATATTAATGACAATAAGATTAATGACCAAAGGTTGCTTTGTTTATCCACGATTGGAAAAATATCGATTGGATCTATTGAAATGTCTTTTTTTTTTTTTTTTAATTTCAGGTTTATGTTCTGTTTTAAAAGCTTGCCATGAGTAAGCTTATGGGAATAATTTAGATTTCGATTAATCAACCCGATAGTTCCAAGCAACAAACAATAATGAAAAAAAATTATACAATTGCATTTTTTGTATTTGAATTTTCATTAATCATTTGATTTTCTATTATAGTATTAGGGCTATACGGACTCGAACCGTAGACCTTCTCGGTAAAACAGATCAAACTGTTTATTATCAAAATGATCTGAACTGTTTCAAAGACCCAACATGCATTTTTTTTGCATTGGGCTCTTTCATTAACTGATGAAAATATCAGTTAGTCTGCCATATTTTTTTCTTGACATAAAAAAAGATAAGTAGATGGCTCCATGTGCTCTGATTCATTGTTTGGGATTCTGATTCAAGAGCACTACCAAAGTCTTTCAAGGGTAGTGTTATCTTGACGTAGGTCTGCCTCGGGCCTAGATCAACCTAAGTTAAATGAAGTCTCTATCGTTCTGATTACAAAATGAAATATGAAACTTCATACACCTTAAAGTTCATAGGATGAAAAGAGATTTTTTGAGGTCCTTAGACTCATTATGCCTAGCATTGAATAGGTTGGATATTCACCTTATCAATATCTCAAATCCACGATAGGGTCTATTTGGCACCTAAATAGACACCTCAATCGGACCGAACCCTCTGTCAGGCTATTGTTCCCTCAAAGTTATGGGGTAAGACGTCGATTAAGATCATAATTTTTGTGATTGGATTCTATGATGGATTCCCTTGAAAAACATTGGCGCGCGTGTAAACGAGGTGCTCTACCAACTGAGCTATAGCCCTTATTGCTTGTGATACATATTTTATCCTGTAGATAATTTCTTGTCAAGATGGATCAACATCATAAATGTTTGATCTGTTTGAGTGATATTGCTTAAATTAATA